TAGGCGGCATAGGGGAAGAGGCGCTACGTCTAGGAATCAGCAACACGAAAACTTTGTTATAAGCTGCCCCCTTTCCTTAGCGGGATCGGGACTAAGAAGAATGGTTGGGATAACAAACATCCATCTCGTTCGTACTGTGGATACCCGTATAACCATCGAAGACTGTTGAAGTGATTAATTCCTGTAAATTAAGGGGCGTTGAGAACAAAGAAATTGTTGGAGTTTCCGGTTTTATCTAGTACCAACACGCGTGATATTAAGAAAAAAGCTTTTGCAGGAAGGTTGGCTAGAGATTTCTTGTAAAAACATTAGCCCCACTTAGTTCATAATGAGAATATTTCAATCTTTTTTGATTTCATGGATTATTCTCATAATGCACATAAAGGAGGAGCCGTATGAGATTTTCATCTCATGTACGGTTTTGAAACGGAGAATTCTTTGAATCGAATGACGACCGTAACGGATGTCAGCTCAATCTGAAGGCAATTATGCGGAAGCTTTACAGAATTATTATGAAGCTATGCGACTAGAAATTGATCCTTACGATCGAAGCTATATACTCTATAACATAGGCCTTATCCACACAAGTAACGGAGAACATACAAAAGCTTTAGAATATTATTTTCGGGCACTAGAACGAAATCCGTTCTTACCACAAGCTTTTAATAATATGGCTGTGATCTGTCATTACGTGCGACTATCTCTACTATAGAAAGAAAAAAGTAAAAGAAAAAAAAAAAGGAGGGGGGGTAAAGAGCAAATACACTAATAAATACTCGAAAAAAAAAAAATAGGCTTTCTACATATGCATCGTGCAAAAACGATTTTTATCAGCTGTAGCAAAGAAAGAAACTTCATAGAAGTCGAAATATGAAGAAATCGATATGCCTAGATAGTTTATTCTATGGATAAAGGATCTAATTGATAGAGGAAGCACCGTAAAGATCAATTCGCGAGGTTTTGGGCCGATGCCGATCCAATAAGAACTGCTTATTTATGTCATGATATGAGATAAAAGTAAGGAATCCACTTATGTAATAAAGTCGATCCCCTAAGGTATTGAGCAGCGGTGTAGCATCAGATCCCAAAGACAGTAAGCCTTTTCTTTCTTAGGAAGAAAGGGCTTTTTCAAAGATTCTATATCAATTTTTATATGAAACCGAGATAGATACCTTTCAGAAAATTCTAACTATAGTGGAAATGCTTCTATGTTATTCTTCTGACGGTGGGAGAAAAGATAAAATGAAAGCAAAGCTGATTATTAATTTAATCAAAAGTCAAGTTTGAAACTCATGCTCATGGAATTAACCTCTTTTGGTTAACCCCCCAAAAAAAAGAATAAAGATAAAGATCGATCTATGAGAAATCTCATTCAATTCGATATACTAGATTCAAAAACCCGGGACACCAAAAGAATTGATTGCCGAGCCGTATGAGGCGGGAAACTCTCAAGTACGGTTCTAAGGAAAGGAATTGAACCACCTATTCCGACCGGGGGGAACAGGCCGTTCGACAGGGAGATTCTGAAATTGCGGAGGCTTGGTTCAATCAAGCTGCCGAGTATTGGAAACAAGCTATTGCGCTTACTCCTGGTAATTATATTCAAGCGCAGAATTGGTTGAAGATCACGGGACGTTTCGAATAAGAAACTCTCTGTTTATTTATTTAGAATTTTATTTCTTTAGAATTTCGATATCTATTTTCGTTTGGTATAATTAAAAATTAATTGTCTGTTAGCCCTATCAGTGGAATATAAAAGGGATCATTTATCTGGTAAGAAACAATCAAGGAATTTCATTATATCCTTTCTAAGATCGTTCTATTTCGTCTGGTATTTCATAAGGATAAACGATACAGGGATACGGTAGAAAATGTATTTTTCTCCTATTCTATTCAAATTAATAAAAGAGACCCCTCGCAGGAATGTCTCTTATCCTAGTAATTACTAATGACTGCTTGGAATAAAGTAATATGTTCTATATACGCCATTAAAGTAGCAGCTGCATTTCGGGACTTCTAATTGAGATATGAATACACTAAGGTTGTACAAAAAAAGGGTTTTTGACAAATTTTAAGCCCGTAAAGGGTTTTATAAGATTAAAAAAGATTCAAAAGGTCCGTTGAGCGCCTCCTGGATATGTCATAATAGATCCGAACACTTGCCCTGGATCGACTTCCAGACATAATTGCTCTAGTGAATAACTAAAGAAAATAAATAGATGGGAGATAGAAGTAGAAGAGAAAGAAACTAATTCTAAGCATCTCTCATAGGTTCACTAATCACTGGACTGACTGTTGGCGGGTTTCTTTGTATGTGTTGTCCGGAAAGAGGAGGACTCAATGATTATTCGTTCGCCGGAACCAGAAGTAAAAATTTTGGTAGATAGGGATCCCGTAAAAACTTCTTTCGAGGAATGGGCCAAACCGGGGCATTTCTCAAGAACCATAGCTAAGGGACCTGAGACTACCACTTGGATCTGGAACCTACATGCTGATGCTC